TGTCACTTAGGCTGATGGAGTCTTTTATCGGATATCAAAATTGATCCAATTTATATTTATACCTAATTCTTTTATTATGATATTACGATCAGGGTACAAAAAAAGAAAAAATCAATGAATTCAAGATTCAATCTGCTCTCTATGAATGAGATAAAAACAGAAGAATCAGGAATAGCATAGAGTTTCCATTTTTTTAGCACACGCAATTGAATGTTCAAAAAGGAATTCGCAAATCTTTTTTTGTTAGTAGAATCTCTAAAATACAATGGAATTGCGTACGTATATAGTCATAGGAGTAATCTTTAGGAAGTACATGCCGATATAGCTATCTAGCTATCCGTATATCACATCTTTTATCATAATTGAACTTGGTGCAACATAGGTTAGGTCGCACTCTACCATAATGTCTATCTTCTATTCATATTCAATGAAATATTCAAGCACGATGATCCTATATAGGGATATGTGCATAAGAAATAGACCCGGGCTCGGTATCCACGTATAAAAATTTCTGTTCTGGAGTTTACACTGTTCTGGGGTTTACATATACACATATATTTTATTATAATTAGAATTGATAATGATTAGTCGTAAATCAATTGGATTTTGCATTCATTAAGGGAATACAAATGGAGATACAAATTGAAGAGCTGTTCGCTAATTCAAAGTAAGAAAAGTAAGTAAGAGTAAAAGAGTAATTAAGTAAATAGTTAATGAAGTAAAGAGTGAATTATTCTAAATTGCCCTGCATTTTACAGTCTGTGACCGGGGCCGGGAATCTTTTCGCTTTTCTATAGATTCGATAGATCTATAGAAAAGTGAAAAGAGAAGGTAAGTTTTTAAGCGACGCGTATTCTGAGATAAAATCAATCGAAGAAAAGAATAGAAACAGGATCCAATAAAAAAAAAATAGGAATTCTTTTTTGGAAAAGGATAAGTACAATGGGATTCAAGATCCAAAAAGAAAAGAAATTAATAAAGTAAAAAATTCAAATCAAAACAAAATGAGGAGAGGAAATAGAATAATAATAAATAGAATTATCTAAATTAGAAATAGAGTATAAGTATAAGTATAATATAAGAAATATAAGTATAAGTATAAGTGTATAAGTATATAATATATATAAATATAATTATAAATAGAATTTCTTTATTTCTTTATCCATTTTGGATGGGATTTGGCGGCATGGCCAAGTGGTAAGGCGGGGGACTGCAAATCCTTTATCCCCAGTTCGAATCTGGGTGTCGCCTGATCAACAAAAAAAATACTTGGAATTTCTTAATCCTGTTGATCGAACTTGACGAATTCTTGCCCCGCAAAAGCATAGGCAAGGGCTAGGTCTGTCGATACTTGATTTTGAGAACCCGTAGGGCCTATAAAAGACTGTCATCTTTTTTCTCAAAATCTGGGTTCTGAGTGTGGCTAAAACAGGTACCAAGAAATCTGAAGCAACCCAATCTTATTAATGATTGGTTTGAGCTATTCTGAATTGAATCAAATAAAAGAAATAGTGAGAATTCATTCTGGGCATCAGAACTATGAAAGTAAGAAGTCGGAAATCTTGGTATCCAAAGGTTCCTAAGAGACACTCCATTTTGGCTACTAAGGTTGAAGAAAGGATTCTAAAAAAGATTATAAAGACTCCTACACTATAACTTTCTTAATATTGAGGTAGTGTCTACTAACTCTGTCTGCGATGAAATTAGATTGGATAGGCTGATGGTAAATTCATTTAATAATTGTGGGTGGAAAGAACTGAAGATACTTTGTATCCAGACTCACTAGAGGCTCTTAGTGCTGCTCATAAATTTAATCAGAATGGTTGAATGGCTCTTCTTTTTTTTCCAATTCTTATTTTATAGATGCTCATAAATTTAATATGGTTGAATGGCTCTTCTTTTTTTTCCAATTCTTTCTATTTCAATAGAATTCTATTGAATAAGAAATATAGGAACTTTTTATGAGTGGATTCATGAAATTGTTTCATAAAGAGCCGTAAGTAAGAATCCTATTTTGACTCTGCACCATTGATTCCACTATGATTATGAATCAATAATGGAATAATTCCTTCATTTCATAGAGATAGGGGACATCATTCACATGGATATAGTAAGTCTCGCTTGGGCTGCTTTAATGGTAGTGTTTACATTTTCTCTTTCGCTTGTAGTATGGGGAAGGAGTGGGCTTTAGAGCTAGGAATATTACTAATTTAGTACTTTACTTAAAAATCTACTTGTATCAATTGTGATCGTTTTGCGAAAGCTTAAAAAAAAACTTGACTTGCTTTAGTTTATCTATATCTATATATTCTTTATTATATATATTAGTAGTATTAGATTAGTATTAGATTTCCATTGAATCCTCTATTTCATATTTTTATTTTATTATTATATTTATATATTATATATATATGGTATTTATATGGTATATCCCCGTACTGATCTTCCTACATTAATTCTTTCGATGGGCCCCCGGATGCATATTCATAAGCATAATAAA